CGCGACTCCTCTCTATTTGTAATCCAATATGCAATTCAATGGGTTCCGTCAAGCTAGCTATATGCTGTGTATTGTCAACGACTTCTACATAAGGCGGTAAGATTATATCTTGAGCAGTTACATATCCAGGACCCCTGACACAAATAGAGGCGTCGCAAGTTCCGTATAGATTACTTCTCAATACAATTTCTTTCAAATTCATTAAAATGTCATGTACCGATTCTTGAATACCCGCTAGGGTAGAATACTCGTGTGGTATTTTCTCAGATTTTGCACGTGTGATACATGTTCCTTCTATTTCTCCAAGCAAAGCTCTGCGCATCGCGATGCCAATTGTGTCAGCTTGACCTTTCATAAGTGGAGACAGAATAAAGCGTCCATAATAAAGACGCTTATTGTCTGCTTTTGATTCAACACACTTCCACTGTAGTGTTCGAGTAGATACTGTTACTTTCTCTCGAACCATAATAATATTCAAATAATTGAATCATTTTTTTCTCTTGTTTATCTTGAAATCTCTTCAATTTTTATTTCTACACACGTCGCTTTTTCGGAGGTCTACAGCCATTATGTGGCATAGGGGTTACATCCCGCACAAAAGTTAATAGTATACCACTTCTGCGAATAGCGCGTAATGCCGCGTCTCTTCCGAGACCCGGTCCTTTTATCATGACTTCTGCTCGTTGCATACCTTGATCCACTACTGTACGAATAGCATTTCCTGCTGCGGTTTGAGCAGCAAAGGGCGTCCCCCTTCTTGTACCCTTGAATCCACAAGTACCGGCAGAGGACCAAGAAACCACTCGACCCCGTACATCTGTAACAGTCACAATAGTATTATTGAAACTTGCTTGAACATGAATAACCCCCTTTGGTATTCTCCGTGTATTCTTACGTGAACCAATACGTCCATTCTTACGTGAACCAATTCTCGGTATATTTTTTGCCATTTTTTCATCTCATAAATATGAGTCAGAGATATATGGATATATCCATTTCGTGTCAAAAAGGACCCCTCCCTTTTTTTACCCTTTTTACTTTTACATCGGGTGTTTTAACAAGTCTGATTATCCTTGTCTTTGTTTATGTCTTGGGTTGGAACAAATTACTATAATTCGTCCCCGCCTACGGATTAGTCGACATTTTTCACAAATTTTACGAACAGAAGCTCTTATTTTCATATTTGGCATTCCTCATTTTAATTCTGAATCTAGTTTTTGGAAGAAAATAGGTTTCTTGGAATTTTTTATCTCGAATCATCTTCTCACGAAAGGAATGTTGAAGTTGATAAAAACACCTAATCTTTCGAATCCTTATTGCGAAGTCGATAAATTATACGTCCTCTGGTTGAATCATAACGACTTACTTCAATTTTAACTCTATCGCCTGGTAGTATCCGTATAAAACTACGTCGGATCTTTCCCGAAACATAACCTAGAATCATATCTTGATTATCTAAGCGAATCCGGAACATACCGTTGGGAAGGGATTCAGTAATTAAACCTTCATGAATCCATTTTTGTTCTTTCATTCCAGGTAAAGCCTCCTTGAAGTATCAATTGATGGAGGAGGAACGATATTAGACAACCCGCCCCTTTTCTTTTTGTTTTCACAAATAAGAAGTTTCGGACCCAATTCGTATATTAGAAGGATTACCATATATAACACAAAACTTCTCCACCAATTCGTTCTAGTCGAGCCTCTCGGTCTGTCATTATACCTCGAGAAGTAGAAATAATTACAATTCCCATCCCACCTAAAATTCTAGGAATTCGTTGGTAGTTCGAATAGATTCGGAGACCAGGCCGGCTGATCCGTTTTAAATTTAAAAAATTTATATAAGACCTTTTCCTATTCCTTCTATGCCGTAGGGTTAAAACCAAAAAAGATTTTTTGGTTTCTTTATGTTTTCTCACGTTTTCGATAAAACCTTCTCGTAAAAGTATTTTAACAATATTTTCAGTGATATTAGTATATGCTATTCGAACCACCCTTTTTCTATCCATATCAGCATTTCGTATAGAAGTTATTATGTCAGCAATAATATCCCTACCCATGGTGAATTAAATTTCTTGGTGATCCCCAATTTTGATATAATCAACATATTTTTTTTTACTTATTTGTTTATGAATTTAAATTTAAATTAAAGGCATATGCGTGAGACACAATCTACTAAAAATTCTGAATATATTTCTTAATCTCTTTCTTTCAAATACTTTACTATAACCAATGGTATTATCTTATTTTAGAAGACCTTACAATACCTCCGGAGCTAATGAAACTATTTTAGTAAAATTTAACTGTCTCAATTCCCGGGCAATTGCACCAAAAATTCGAGTTCCTTTGGGGTTTCCTTCTTGGTCAATGACAACCGCAGCATTGTCATCATATCGTATTATCATACCGTTATCACGTTTGAGTTCTTTACAAGTACGTACAATTACAGCTCTGACCACCTCTGATCTTGCTAGGGGCATATTTGGCACTGCGTCTTTGATCACAGCAACAATAACGTCACCGATATGAGCATATCGACGATTGCTAGCTCCTATGATTCGAATACACATCAATTCTCGAGCCCCGCTGTTATCCGCTACATTCAAAAGGGTCTGGGGTTGAATCATATCATTTTTTTAGAATCTATTCTTTCAATGCAAAGCAAAGAGTGAAGAAAAAAAGAAATATTGTTTGTCCAAAGAAAGAAACCGGCACCTGTTATTGTTTTTTTATCCCCAAGACCTTTTTATTTTGATTTTTTTTATCCCGAAATAATGAATTGAGTTCGTATAGGCATTTTGGACGATGCTATTGAAATCGCCCTTCTGGCTATATTTTCTGTTACTCCACCCATTTCATAAAGTATTCGACCTGGTTTAACAACAGCTACCCAATATTCAGGGGATCCTTTCCCCGAACCCATACGTGTTTCTGCGGGTCTTACTGTAACCGGTTTGTCTGGAAATATACGTACCCATATTTTTCCACCGCGGCGTGCATTTCGTGTCATTGCTCGTCGACCTGCTTCTATTTGTCTAGACGTGATCCAAGCAGGTTCAAGTGCCTGAAGAGCGTATTTACCGAAAGAAATATGATTACCTCGATAAGATATTCCCTTCATTCTTCCTCTATGTTGTTTACGGAATCTGGTTCTTTTGGGGTTATAGTTGATGGTTGGTTCTGAATTCCATCTCTACTACAGAACTGGACATGAGAGTTTCTTCTCATCCAGCTCCTCGCGAATAATAAAATTTTCAAAATGTCTATTATTCATTTGTATATCTTGCTTTTTTAGCTAACTAAGCATATTAATATTTCTATTTTATATTTTTAAATTGATATTTTTAAATATCATATTATTTTTTTATGTTCTAACGAATATTTGTTTTGTTTTTCTTTTTATCCTATTGGATTGAGCAAAAATTATCAATGCAAGAAGATAAAGTTTTCACGGGCGAATATTGACTCTTTTCGTCGCTATTTTAGTTGTAGGGTTAACTCATGACTTTTATTTTCCCAATAGATGAAGGAATTAGTCTCTGGTTTGTTTCGCCATCCCGATCAATGAGTCTGTTTTCAATAGATTTGGATTCACGGGTTCCATCGTTCCCATCGCTTCTTACTTAATGGTTAGGTCTGATTTCTACAACGGAGCTCATAATGAAATTTTTTCTTGAGCCAATTTTCTTAGTCTTTATTGGCTCGCAGCTCTTATTTTTTTTTTGTTCTATGAACGGATTCGTTTTCTTTTTTATGAATCCATATTGATTGATGCTTTATTACATTGCTTTTTTATGAGATGACTCATAAACCTTACATATTGGATGGAATTTTATATGTTGTTTTTGTTTTTTCTCCCCTTCTTTCACCCTTCCGTTTATCCACATATTTCTTCTTCGCTTCACAATTTAGAATCAGATTTATTTTTCTTTTGTTTATGCAAAAAAGATTTCAGTTGCTACAGTGATATGACCAATATATCATATCTTGACTGGTTTTTTGGATCCAGATAATGTGAAGTGATGAGTTGGTTATTAGTTCTATAGTTATTTGTTTATACAAAAAAAAGGCTGGTCTTTTTTTTTTATTTAATCCTATAACCCTAAAAAACCAACGAGTCGCACACTAAGCATAGCTATTATTTCAATAGGGATTTTTATTCAATCTTATAGAATTAGAATTGTTCATTTTGGTTTTGTTTTGATTGAACATAAAAAAGGAACGAATTTTTATTTTTTTGTTCCATTACTAGATCGAAGGGAAAGACAAGTAAAGTTTTATTATTCCCCGTCTATAAATATCCAAATTTTAATCCCTAAAACTCCATATATAGTTCGAACTGTATACGAACAATAATCTATTTTAGCTCGAATGGTTTGGAGGGGAACCCTGCCTTCTCTGATCCATTCGACACGCGCAATTTCTTTTCCGTCGATACGCCCTGAAATTTGTACTTGAATTCCTTTTGTATCTGCTTGTTCAGTTAATTCAATAGCCTTTTTCATTGCTTTTCGAAAAGAAACTCTATTTTTTAATTGGCCGGCTATAAATTCTGCAAGAATATTAGGGCTTCCGTAAGGTTTTGCAATTCTTGTGATAGTAATGTTAAGTTTTCGGTTGACACAATGAAATTCTTTTTGTAGATTCATCTGCAATTCTTCGATTCCTCCCGGTGGATTTTCTATTAATAACTTTGGGAATCCCATATAGATAATGACCTGGACCAGATCGATTCGTTTTTGAATTTCTATACGTGCAATTCCCTCGACGCCAGAGGGAATTTTCATATTTTTTTGTACATACTTCTTAATAAAATCTCTTATTTTTTGATCTTCTTGTAGACCTTCGGAATAATTTTTTGGTTGTGTAAACCAAAGGGAATGATGACTTTGGGTTGTACCAAGTCTGAAACCGAGTGGATTTATTTTTTGTCCCATACCCCCCCATTAGTATACATATCATGATATGCCATAGGTGTATACTTATTTTTTGATTTAAGTTTT